AATATGTACATCGGATTTTTTAGCATTAAAAAGCGCTCGAAATTCTTAGTCGGGCCCAACAGGCTAATATTTAGGGAATTTTAAATAATGTGACATGCAATGTGCATGTATATATATACAACGCGGATGGCTAACTCATATCTCAACTTATTAGCACGCACGTTCTCGAACCTTCCTTGGTTTCGGGGTTTGACAAGGATAACAGGATTTGCTGAGCGTAGGGGGTAGGGGGGTTCGTCGCGCAAAAGCCAAAAGGGGGGCGTATATATAAGGGTAAGTTGAAGAATAGATGAATATGTTATGCACTTGAGTTATTAATATGTAATTCTTAAGTTATGTCATTTAATATTTAACCTAGTTTAAACCGAGCAAGGAATTGCTCAACCTTATATAGTTATTGAGTTTACACTCTGAAATGCAAAATGAAAGGAAACCTAAAAAAGAGAACCCTATGCATTTAAAAGAACGCCCGGCATGTTGGGTAACGAGGAGTATGTAATTACACCATTAATCAGATGCCAGATATAGTTATCCGAGGGTGGGATTATAACAGTTATGTACCTGAAATAGGAACCAGATACCAGGAATAGTTCACAGTGTGCGACCCCCACATATTGTGTCCCTGATTCTATCATGCATGATATGCCTTTATTTAAACCAGTTGGTGGTCTCTTACTACATTAATATGTTTAAGTTAAACCTTAGTTGGTGATTTCAAGGAAAGATCTGAGTGCCAAGTTTAGGGGAAATATCTATTTCCCAGGTTAAGGTAAATTATTTCTGAGTTTTAAGAAAATGCTTTATGTACGTCTTGGACGTTAGTACTTGCTTTGGGGTTAAAATAAATTAATGGTGATAATACATAAGTATGTGCTTAGTACATTATGTAATATAATACATAATGTGTACTAAGTCATACATGTCACTATCAGAAGATAGTTTAATTTAGAATTCTGGCTTTGGGAGCCAGGGGTGGGAGTTAGAATCTCCCTCTTCTGGGCACTAGGGAGGAATTTAACCTCCGATCTTCGGATTACAAGACCGATGCTTTTAGGCTAAGCTACTAGGGCAGGCTCATTTCAGTGCTTTATTTTCTACTCATCCTGCCAATGGGGCGAGAACCAGGAAAAGTGCAAAGTATAGAACTGATGCGATTTGTCCAATAATGACGTATGGGTGTTCTACGGGTATTCCTCCAATTCATGTAAGAATTAATATGTCTGCCACAAGGGTTCAAAATAAGAACTGGGTGAGGGGGCGAAACGTGAGTCCTCGTTGTTTTGACGTGTGCAAGACTGGGACAACTATTAGGACTAAGATCGAGAACAGCAGCGCAAGCACCCCCCCTAGTTTGTTGGGAATAGACCGTAGGATAGCGTAAGCAAATAAGAAGTATCACTCTGGCTTAATATGTGGCGGGGTGACCATGGGGTTTGCGGGCGTGAAGTTGTCCGGGTCTCCCAACAGGTTAGGGGAGAATAATGCCAGTGATGTAAGTGCTAGTAGTATCAATACAAACCCCAGAAGGTCTTTATATGAGAAGTAGGGGTGGAATGAAATCTTGTCTGCGTCGGAGTTTAAGCCCGCCGGGTTGTTTGACCCTGTTTCGTGAAGGAAGAGCAGGTGAAGGAGGGTTGCGGCGGCGATGATAAACGGCAGTAGGAAGTGGAATGCAAAAAATCGTGTTAGAGTTGCGTTATCTACCGAGAAGCCCCCCCAGATTCATTGAACAAGTGTATCCCCTATATAGGGGACTGCAGACAGAAGGTTTGTAATTACTGTTGCCCCTCAAAAGGATATTTGTCCTCATGGAAGGACATACCCAACAAAGGCAGTCATTATAACTAATAGGAGTAGAACGACGCCAATATTTCAGGTCTCCTTGTAGAGGTAGGATCCGTAGTATAGGCCTCGGGCGACGTGTATATAAATACAGATAAAAAAGAAGGATGCTCCGTTGGCATGCAGGTTTCGAATTAGTCAGCCATAGTTTACATCTCGACAGATGTGGGCCACTGAGGAAAATGCGGTCGAGATGTCGGAGGTATAATGTATAGCTAGAAACAACCCTGTTAAAATTTGTACAATAAGACAGAGTCCTAGGAGAGATCCGAAGTTTCATCAGACCGAGATATTAGATGGTGTTGGTAGGTCGACTAGTGCGTCGTTAGCAATTTTTATTAGAGGGTGGGTTTTTCGCAGGCTTGCCATTATTGTTCTTGTAGTTGAACTACAACGGTGGTTCTTCAAGTCATTGGTCTCGATTAAAATCCGAGCAAGAATTATGACCTATTTTATGTTTATATCACTGGTGGCTCTGGTTGTGGGGTTGATTGCTGTTGCTTCCAACCCAACACCCTATTTTGCAGCTCTAGGGTTGGTGATAGCGGCAGGGGTTGGGTGTGGGGTTTTGGTCGGGTGCGGGGGGTCTTTTTTATCTTTGGTTCTTTTTTTGATTTATCTGGGGGGCATGCTTGTTGTATTTGCTTACTCAGCGGCCCTGGCAGCTGAGCCCTTCCCGGAGGCCTGGGGGAGTCGATCCGTCGCTGGTTACGTATTAACTTATTTATTAGGGGTAGTTCTAATAGGTGGGATGCTCTGAGGGGGGTGGTATGAAGGGTCCTGGGTGATTATCGACGGCTTAAAGGAGTTCTCTATGCTGCGGGGGGATGTGGGTGGCGTGGCCGTCATATATTCCTTTGGCGGAGGCATACTAGTTATCTGCGCCTGAGTGCTGCTCTTGACACTAGTTGTGGTATTAGAGTTAACACGGGGCCTAAGCCGGGGCACTCTGCGGGCAGTCTAAACGAGGGTTAGGAGGATCGCCAAGGCCAGGGTAAGTAGGAAGATAGTTAAGTACGTTTTGATTATACCACGTTGAATGTCACTTGTGACCTTAGACATCATCATTTGGGTAAGTGCAAGTCCTTTTGGGCCAGATACTTCAAGTCAGGTTTGGTCAAGTTTAGCGGCAATTGTCTGCCCTAGTGCAAGGTTAAGTTTTGGGGGCAGTCGGTGAATTATTGCGGGAAAGTATCCTAGTATGTTCGAGAAGTTGTGGAGGGGTATTGTTGGGGTAATTTTTACTTGCTTGTTCGTTATGGCCGTAAGTTCTACAGCCACTAATAACCCAAGAACAGTAACCGTAAGAGCTGCTATTTTTAGGGCGAAGGGTATAGTTATAATTGGGGTTTTTGATGGTAAGAAGTTAGAGGTAATTACGAGTCCTGCAACAATGCTTCCCCAGGCCAATCGCTTGATTGGGTTTATTACCAAGGGGTTGTTTTCGTTAATTGGGGACAGGGGGAGGAGGCGGGGGGAGCCCATAACTACGAAGAAGACGACCCGGAAGCTGTAAACCGCGGTAAATGATGTTGCAATTAGGGTAAGAACTAGGGCCCAGGCGTTAAGGTGTGAGGTGTTCAGGGCCTCAATAATGGCATCTTTTGAAAAGAATCCGGCTAAGAAGGGGGTCCCCGTGAGGGCCAGGCTGCCAATTGTTAGGTAGGTCGACGTAGCGGGCATTAGGTTGTGAAGGCCTCCTATCTTCCGAATGTCCTGTTCGTCGTTGAGGCTGTGAATAACCGATCCTGAGCAGAGGAAGAGCATGGCCTTGAAGAAGGCATGCGTGCAGATGTGGAGAAATGCTAGTTGTGGCTGGTTTAGTCCAATCGTGACTATTATTAGGCCCAGTTGGCTGGATGTTGAGAAAGCTACAATTTTTTTGATGTCATTTTGGGTTAGAGCGCAGGTGGCTGTAAATAGCGTAGTTAGGGCGCCTAGGCAGAGGCAAAGTGTTAGAGCGGCATTGTTGTTTTCTATAAGGGGGTGGAGGCGGATCAGCAGGAAGATCCCTGCAACGACCATGGTGCTAGAGTGCAGTAGGGCGGACACTGGTGTGGGGCCCTCCATGGCAGAGGGAAGTCATGGATGGAGGCCGAATTGGGCCGACTTTCCCGTTGCTGCGAGGATAAGTCCCATTAGTGGAATCGTCATATCAAAGTTTTTTGAGAGAAAAAAGACTTGCTGAATCTCTCAGGAGTTTAGGTTTACTGCAAACCAGGCCATGCTTAAGATAAGTCCGATATCGCCCACCCGATTATAGATTACGGCCTGGAGGGCTGCTGTGTTAGCATCTGCCCGCCCGTACCATCAGCCGATTAGTAGGAAGGACATAATTCCGACACCCTCTCACCCAATAAATAGTTGAAACATGTTATTGGCGGTGACAAGGGTAATCATAGCCACTAAAAATAGCAAGAGATACTTGAAGAACCGGCTTATGTTTGGGTCAGAGTGCATATATCAGAGTGCAAACTCTAGAATTGATCAGGTTACATAAAGGGCAATGGGGATGAAAATAAGAGAGTAGTGGTCAAACTTGAAGCTAATATTTGTGTCAAATGTGTGTGTATTCATTCAGTGCCAGTTTGTGGTAATACTCTCCACCCCCTGGTCAAGGAAGATCATAAGTGGAAGAAGGCTAATAAAGAATGCGGTGCTGACAGCGGTTTTTACGCTCGTGGCGGCCCAGTCTGAGTCTTTTGGCTTTGGAGTGAGTGTTGCGAGCAGTGGGGTAATGAGGATTATAATAACTAAAATAAGCGAGGAGGATATGATTAGTGTTGTTGAATTCATGGCTTCCGCTTGGACTTGCACCAAGAGTTTTTGGTTCCTAAGACCAACGGATGAGCTGTTATCCTTCAGAAGCGTGAGGAAGCCGCGGATTTTAACCGCGGTGCGTAAGGATTAGCAGTACTTACTGATTTCTGTCCTTCCTTGGCGAGTAAGGGGCCTTTAACCCCTATCTTTAGAATCACAATCTAATATCTTAGTTAAACTATACTCACTAGTAACATCAACCCCACATAAGCTCTGGTTTAGTTACAAGAAGGACAACTGGGATAAGGTGGAGGGTTATGAGTAGGTGCTCTCGGGTGTGGAAGGGTGGGAGTTTTATGATATGACTTGGTGTTGGGCCCCGCTGAGACATCAAGAACATGTATAGGGAGTAGCCTGCAGTAATTAATGTTCCTGTCCCGGTAAGTGCGATAGTTCAAGGGGACCAGTTAAATAGGGTTGTGATGATCATAAGCTCTCCCATTAGATTTGGAAGGGGAGGTAGTGCCAGGTTTGCTAGGTTAGCGATGAATCATCACACTGCTGTTAGCGGAAAAATTATCTGTAGTCCTCGGGCGAGGATTATGGTCCGGCTATGGGTTCGCTCATAGGCTGTGTTAGCCAGGCAAAATAGTATTGATGACACGAGTCCGTGGGCAACTATCAGAATAATTGCGCCAGAGAATCCTCATGGGGTTTGGATTAAGATTCCGCCCGCTACAAGGCCCATGTGGCTGACTGATGAGTAGGCGATCAGTGACTTCAGGTCTGTTTGGCGCAGACAGATGGATCCTGTTATGATGATTCCTCATAGTGCAAGAATAATGAATGGGTATACCAATTCCTTCGATAGTGGATTTAACATAATTATCATTCGTATTATCCCGTACCCGCCGAGTTTTAACAGTACTGCTGCCAGTACCATGGACCCTGCTACAGGGGCCTCTACATGTGCTTTAGGGAGTCAAAGGTGGACGCCATGCAGTGGTATCTTCACTAGAAATGCAATTAGACATCCAGCCCATCAGATTTTGTGGCCCCAGGTGTCTAATAGGGGGGGTTGTGAGTATTGAACAACTAGCATAGATAGGGTTCCCGTAGATTGTTGAAGTAGAAGTAGGGCAACTAATAGCGGAAGGGAGCCTGCCAGTGTGTAGAACAGGAAGTAGGTCCCTGCATTTAGCCGTTCGGCTTGGTACCCCCACCGGGTAATAATGATAAGGGTCGGAATAAGTGTGGCTTCAAACATAATGTAAAATATGATAATTTCTGTGGCCCCAAATGCTATAATCAAGAAAGCTTGTAGTGACGTAAGTAGGGTAATATATAGGCGTTGCCGGTTAACTGGTTCCGGGTTAATATGGTTTTGGCTGGCTAAAATTATTAGTGGTAGTAACCAACAGGTTAAGACTAATAAGGGGGTTGATAAGGGGTCGGTGGCCAAGTACGCGTTGGAGGCGGCCCATCCGGTCTCTGACGTTCATTTTAGTCATGTTAGACTGACCAAGGCGATTGAGAGGCTGTGTGCAGTTGTAGCAGTTCACAGCCATTTTGCAGAAACAAGTCAAATTGTCGGAAATAATATAACTGTGGGGATTAGTACTTTTAGCATTGTAGAAGATTAAGGTTTTGTAGGCGGTCGGTTCCGTGAGTGCGGGCTGTGGCTACCAGGAGTGCGAGGCCTGCACTTGTTTCGCAAGCAGAAAATGCTAATAGAAGTATTGGGGCTGTTGAGAAGCTTGTAGCCTCAAATTGTAAGGCCCATAGAGCCAATGCGATAAATAGGGACAATATTATTCCCTCTAGGCATAGGAGTGCGGAGGGGAGATGGGTGCGGTGAAATGCTAAGCCCATCAGTCCTAGAACAAATGCTGAGCTGAAGCTAAAGTGTACTGGTGTCATAAGGGGGTTGTGGACTTTAACCACAATCTTCTGAGCCGAAATCAGAGGTCTTTCTTGGACTAACTCCCTATTCGGCCCATTCCAGGCCCCCTTGGGTTCATTCATAAATTAGACCTAGGGTTAAGAGAACCAGAACTGTAGTTGCTCAAAAAAATGTTCCTGTGGGGTTATGAAGCTGGTCCCCTCAGGGGAGGGGGAGGAGAAGAGCAATTTCTAGGTCAAATAGGAGGAAGAGAATAGCGACCAAAAAGAACCGAAGTGAGAATGGCAGGCGTGCAGATCCTAGGGGGTCAAATCCACACTCGTATGGCGAAAGTTTCTCCGCGTCCGGATTTATCTGGGGTAGTCAAAAGGAGACAACTGCTAGAATTGGGGAGAGGGTTACGGTGATAATAAGGATGGTTATAATTAAGTTCATTATCTTTCCCTGGGGTTTAACCAAGACTAAATGATTGGAAGTCACTTGTACTAATTTAAATACTAGAAAGATATGAGCCTCATCAGTAGATGGAGACGTAGAGGAATAGTCAAACTACGTCAACAAAGTGTCAGTATCAGGCAGCGGCTTCGAATCCGAAGTGGTGTTGGGATGTGAAGTGATATTGGACTTGGCGAAGCAGGCAGACGGCCAGGAAGGTTGAGCCGATAATTACATGTAATCCATGAAATCCTGTGGCTACGAAGAACGTGGAGCCGTATACTCCGTCTGCAATTGTAAATGGTGCTTCATAATACTCTATAGCTTGTAAGGCAGTAAAATATAGTCCTAGAATAATTGTAAGTGTTAGGGATTGAATGGTTTGCTTACGTTCGCCTTCTATAATGCTGTGATGGGCTCATGTGACTGTGACCCCAGATGCTAGTAGCACTGCTGTATTTAGGAGAGGCACCTCGAACGGGTCTAACGTAGTAATTCCAGTTGGGGGCCAGCACCCGCCTAGCTCTGGGGTTGGTGCCAAGCTTGAGTGATAGAAGGCTCAAAAGAACCCAAGGAAGAAAAACACCTCTGAGGTAATGAACAGAATTATTCCGTAACGCAGGCCTTTTTGTACTGGGGGTGTGTGATGTCCTTGGAAGGTTCCTTCCCGAATAATGTCACGTCATCATTGGAATATTGTGAGGAGCAGAAGAATCAATCCAAGGGTTATTAATGTTGTGGAGTGGAAGTGAAACCAGATAGCCAGGCCGGACGTCATTAGTAGAGCACCGACGGCTCCGGTTAGGGGTCATGGGCTAGGGTCAACCATATGATATGCATGTGCTTGGTGTGCCATTAGACGTTTTCTTGAGGGTAGAGGCTTAGCAGAAGGACAAAGACATAGGCTTGAATTATTGCGACTGCTACTTCTAGGAGTGTGAGCAGGAAGAGGACAATAGCCGTTAGAATTGCCACTGTTGGCATTATTGGCAGTAGAACAAACACGGCTGTAGCAATAAGTTGAATCAAGAGATGGCCGGCAGTTAGGTTGGCAGTGAGTCGGACGCCAAGAGCTAGGGGGCGAATAAAAAGACTAATTGTTTCGATAATAATAAGTACAGGGATTAATGGTACGGGGGTGCCTTCTGGCAGAAGGTGTCCAAGAGCTACTGTTGGTTGATTACGTATACCAATGATCACAGTGGCGAGTCACAATGGCACGGCAAGTCCTATATTTAAGGACAGTTGTGTGGTAGGTGTAAAAGTGTACGGCAGGAGGCCCAGCATGTTAGTAGTCATAAGGAATACCATTAGGGAGGCAAATAATAGGGCCCACTTATGGCCCCCCGCATTTAAAGGCATAAGTAGTTGATTGGTAAATCGGTTAATAAATCATGTTTGAAGGGTAATAAGGCGGTTATTTAATCATCGAGAGGGGGGGGTTGGAAGTAGGACCCAGGGGAGTGCAATTGCAACAGCAATAAGAGGGATTCCCAGAAAGGACGGGCTTGCGAATTGGTCAAAAAAGCTTGTTATCATGGTCAATCTCAGGGTTCAGTTTTGTGTTTCTCTTCGCTTATCGGGGCGGGTTCATTAGGTGTTGTATGGTTTAAGATTTTAGTCGGGATAACGGTCAGGAAAATAATTCATGAAAACACTAGAATAGCAAATCAGGGGTTGGGGTTGAGTTGGGGCATTTCACTAGAGGTGGTCGGTAGTCACCAAACTTTGGCTTAAAAGGCCCAAACCGCTTTGTCCAATAATTAGCTTTCTAGTGAGGCGTCCTCTAGTATTAGTGAGGATCAGCTTTCAAAGTGCTCCAGTGGGACGGCTTCAACTACAATTGGCATGAAGCTATGGTTAGCGCCGCAGATTTCAGAACATTGTCCGTAAAACACGCCTGGGCGAGAGGCAATAAAAGCAGTTTGGTTCAGTCGTCCAGGGACTGCGTCTATTTTTACACCCAGGGAGGGAACAGCTCAGGAGTGGAGTACATCTTCAGCTGACACAAGTACACGGATCGGTGACTCTATTGGGACCACTATTCGATGGTCCGTCTCTAGCAGTCGAAATTGACCCGGCATAAGGTCCTGAGTCGGGACCATGTATGAGTCAAAGCCCAGGTCTTCATAGTCTGTGTACTCGTAGCTTCAGTATCACTGGTGTCCCATGGCTTTAATTGTTAGGTGGGGGTCATTAATTTCGTCTATAAGATAAAGAATTCGAAGGGAGGGGAGGGCGATTAAGACTAAAATTACGGCTGGTAATACTGTTCATACAATTTCGATTTCTTGAGAGTCTAGAATATACTTGTTAGTGAGTTTAGTTGAAACCATCGCAACAATAATGTAGAGTACTAAGGTACTAATTAAGAATACGATTATTAGAGCATGGTCGTGAAAGTGTAGAAGCTCTTCTATAACGGGTGATGCCGCGTCTTGGAATCCTAGTTGTGTGGGATGTGCCATTAAGCCAAGGGCTTAAGACATACAGGGATTTAACCTGTAATTTCACCTTGACAAGGTGATGTAATTGGCATTTTACTAATGTCTTTGGAAGAAAGTGACAGAGTGGTTATGTGACTGGCTTGAAACCAGTATACGGGGGTTCAATTCCTTCCTTTCTCGTTAGTTTGATTGAACGCGGACAAATGCTGGCTCTTCAAATGTGTGGTATGGTGGGGGGCAGCCATGAAGTCATTCTACATTTGTTATAGTTAACTCTACTGAGGATACTTCCCGTTTGGCGGCGAAGGCTTCTCATAGGATAAACAGGAACATAATTACTGCAACCAGGGAAACAAGTGACCCAATAGAGGACACTGTATTTCATAGGGCATACGCGTCTGGGTAGTCAGAGTATCGCCGTGGTATTCCAGCTAGGCCTAGGAAGTGTTGGGGGAAAAACGTTAGGTTTACACCAATAAACATTACACCGAAGTGGATTTTTGTTCAGGTGTCGTTAAGCGTGTACCCTGAGAATAGCGGGAATCAGTGCACGAAGGCTGCTATAATAGCAAATACGGCACCCATCGACAAGACGTAGTGGAAGTGTGCAACTACATAATATGTATCATGTAGAACAATGTCTAGCGATGAGTTGGCTAATACAATCCCTGTTAGCCCCCCCACTGTAAAGAGGAAGATGAACCCCAGAGCCCATAGCATGGGCGTGTCTCACTTGATGGAGCCCCCGTGTAGTGTGGCAAGTCAGCTAAACACTTTTACTCCTGTCGGAATAGCAATAATCATTGTTGCGGACGTGAAGTAGGCACGAGTGTCTACGTCTATTCCGACGGTGAATATGTGGTGGGCCCAGACAATAAAGCCAAGTAGGCCAATAGCCATCATAGCTCATACTATTCCTATGTAACCAAATGGTTCTTTTTTGCCGGCGTAGTAGGCTACCACGTGGGAAATAATACCAAACCCTGGTAAAATGAGAATATAAACCTCTGGGTGACCGAAAAACCAGAACAGGTGTTGGTATAGGATTGGGTCTCCACCTCCGGCAGGGTCAAAGAATGTGGTATTAAGATTACGATCTGTAAGAAGCATCGTAATCCCGGCGGCCAGGACGGGCAGCGAAAGCAGGAGTAGTACGGCTGTTACAAGCACTGCTCATACAAATAAGGGTGTTTGGTATTGGGAGATGGCTGGAGGTTCTATATTAATCGTGGTTGTGATAAAATTAATTGCCCCTAAAATTGATGATACACCTGCCAGGTGAAGTGAAAAGATTGTTAAATCTACGGATGCTCCTGCGTGTGCAAGATTGCCCGCAAGCGGCGGGTAGACTGTTCAGCCTGTCCCGGCACCGGCCTCAGCGCCAGAAGAGGCCAGAAGTAGAAGAAATGAGGGGGGAAGGAGTCAGAAGCTTATGTTGTTTATACGAGGGAACGCCATATCGGGTGCCCCAATCATTAATGGCACAAGTCAGTTCCCGAATCCCCCGATTAGGATGGGCATTACTATAAAGAAAATTATTACGAAGGCGTGGGCAGTGACGATAACGTTATAAATTTGATCATCGCCGAGGAGTGATCCTGGTTGACTAAGCTCAGCTCGAATAAGAAGGCTTAAAGCAGTGCCGACTATCCCGGCTCAGGCACCAAATACGAGGTAAAGGGTACCAATGTCTTTGTGGTTTGTAGAAAAGAATCAGCGCGTAATTGCCACAGGTAAGGTAGCCGAGTGTTTAGGCGGCGGGTTGTAGCCCCGAAGACAGAGGTTTAAATCCTCTCCTTACCACAGCTCCGTGGTGAAGAAACATGTTGGATTGCAAATCCGAAGACGTAGAGTAATACTCTGCCGGGGCTTTCCCGCCTTACTAGGCTAACGGCGGGAAAGTAGATGGATGCTCGCTGGTTTGAGCGCTTAGCTGTTAACTAAGAGTTCGTAGGATCGAGGCCTTCCCATCTAGTAAGGCCTTAGTTTAATAAAAACATTTGATTTGCAATTAGAAAATGCAAGATAGAGTCTTGTAGGTCTTAGCCAGGGACTAGAAGGTTCTCACTTCTGCTTAGAGCTTTGAAGGCTCTTGGTCTAATGCTATCCTAAGTTCCTTAGGTGGCTAATATAAGAATAGCCGGGGTTACGGGCAGGAGGCCGAGCGCGACTGTGGTAGACAGGGCGAGTGGTAGAGACGCTTGAGTTGTCCGCATTCGTCAAGGGGTGATTGAGTTAGTTGTGTTCGGGGAGATGGTGAGTGTTATTGCATAGCAGAGCCGCAGGTAGAAATACAGGCTCAGTAGGGCGGCGAGGGCCATAATTGTGGCAGTGATAGGGAGACTTTGTTTTGCCAGCTCTTGAAGAATTAGTCACTTTGGTATAAACCCCGTCAGCGGGGGGAGACCCCCTAATGACAGTAGCACTAAAGCGGTGGCTGCTGTTAGAATAGGGCTATTCGACCAGGCTATTGCCAAGGTATTAATCTTCGTGGCGGATGATGTTTTTAGGGCGAGGAATGCTGTGGAGGTCATGAAAATGTAGGTCCCCAGCGCAAGTACTGTTAGTTGGGGGGCATATTGAAGAACAATAACTATCCAACCCATATGTGCAATAGAGGAGTAGGCTAAGACCTTCCGTAGTTGTGTTTGGTTTAACCCGCCCCACCCCCCGGCCAGTGCAGAAATAAGTCCTAGGGAGGTCAGTAGAAGTGGGTCAATGGCTTGGGCTACCTGGATAATGAGGGCTAACGGGGCCAGTTTTTGCCAGGTCGAAAGAACTAGGCCTGTAAGCAGGTCTAATCCCTGTAAAACTTCCGGTAGTCAAAAGTGTATTGGTGCCAGCCCAATTTTTAGTGCTAGGGCAATAATAATTATTGTGCTGGCAAGGGGGTTTGACATATTACTCATATCCCACTCCCCCGAGATCCAAGCATTCGTTGTGCTTGCAAACAGAATCATTGCTGCTGCGGTGGCCTGGGTCAGAAAATACTTCGTAGTGGCTTCAACTGCTCGGGGGTGGTGGTGTTGCGCCATCAGGGGGAGGATCGCTAGAGTATTGACCTCCAGCCCCATCCAAGCCAGCAGTCAGTGGGAGCTGGCGAAGGTAAGAGTGGTGCCTAGTCCAAGGCTCGATAATAAAACTATCAGTACGTAGGGGTTCATTGATGGAGGAGGGACTTTAACCGTCATGTTCGGGGTATGGGCCCGAAAGCTTGATTAGCTGACCCCATCCTAGAAAGTGGTGTAGAGGAAGCACTAAGAGTTTTGATCTCTTGGGCATGGGTTCGACCCCCTTCTTTCTAAGAACTGAGAGGATTTTAACCCCTATTAGCCACTCTATCAAAGTGGTCCCTAAGCATTCGGGCACAGTTCCGGGCTACAGCTGTGGGGGAAGGCCCGCTAGAGAGATCGGCAGAGCAATGTGTCATAATACGAGGGCAAGAGCTAGGGGGAGGAAGTTCTTTCATACAAGATGCATGAGCTGATCATATCGGAACCGGGGATAAGAGGCCCGCACCCAGAGGAAAACGACGGACAACAGGGCGGCCTTGACCATCAGGCTAACAGTTGTTAATTCTGGCATACTAGGGAAGTGAGATGCCCCTAAGAAAAGCACAGCGGATAGTGTATTTATAAGTAAAATGTTGGCGTATTCGGCTAGGAAAAATAGGGCGAATGGGCCCCCCGCATATTCTACATTGAAGCCTGACACTAGCTCCGATTCCCCCTCTGTTAGGTCAAATGGTGCTCGGTTTGTTTCGGCTAGAGTTGAGATATACCATATTGCGGCTAGCGGTCACGCGGGGGCTAAAAGTCAGATGCTCTCCTGGGCCGTGTTAAACGTTTGCAGGGTATACCCGCCTGAAAAGATAATTACTGAAAGTAAAATTAGCCCTAGGCTGACCTCGTATGAAATTGTCTGGGCTACTGCCCGGAGGGCCCCAATAAGCGCGTACTTTGAATTCGATGCCCATCCTGACCCTAAAATCGAATAAACTGCTAGGCTTGATAAGGCTAAGATGAAGAGCACCCCCAAGTTAAGGTCAACGACCGGGTAGGGCATAGGCATTGGCGCTCACAGGGTTATAGCAAGGGTCAGTGCGAGAATAGGGGTCACTAAAAATAAAAATGGGGAAGATGTAGAGGGTCGTACGGGTTCTTTAATAAATAATTTCACACCATCGGCGATGGGCTGCAGTAGTCCGTAAGGTCCGACCACGTTTGGTCCCTTACGTAGCTGTATGTACCCTAGGACTTTTCGTTCTAATAAGGTGAGGAAGGCCACTGCCAATAGGACCGGTACAATGTAGGCCAGGGGGTTAATCAGATGATTTATCAGAGTGTTTAGCATAACTGGGAAGAGGATTTGAACCTCTGGTATAAAGGGCTTAGGCCTTTCGCAATTCACCATGCTCTGCCACCCCAGTATGCCCTTGTTTCGGGCGGCAGGGGTTGGGCCCTCCCTTTATTTAATTTATTTGTTTTCATTAATTAGGGGCGGGGCGTGCCTCAAGTATGGGCCCCTCTTTTCCGATCCTTTCGTACTAGGAAAAGTAGCATTACAGATAGAAACTGACCTGGATTGCTCCGGTCTGAACTCAGATCACGTAGGACTTTAATCGTTGAACAAACGAACCCTTAATAGCGGCTGCACCATTAGGATGTCCTGATCCAACATCGAGGTCGTAAACCCCCTCGTCGATATGGACTCTGGGAGAGGATTGCGCTGTTATCCCTAGGGTAACTTGGTTCGCTGATCGGCCGCAAGGCCGGATCATTATTGGTCAGATGTTCTGTGGCTTAGAGATGTCTCTCTTAGTTCTAGGCTTAGTGCCCGCTCCACTCGGAGGCTGGTTTTTCCTCCGTGGTCGCCCCAACCGAAGGTAAAACCTTAGATCCCACTAAGTTCTTGCTTTTTATTGAGTTGTTTAACGTGGTTAAGCTTGTACCTTAAGCTCCAAAGGGTCTTCTCGTCTTGTAGTATTATGCCCGCTTCTGCACGGGTAGATCAATTTCACTGACTGGAAGGGGGAGACAGTTAAGCCCTCGTTTGGCCATTCATACAGGTCTCTATTTAAAAGACAAGTGATTGCGCTACCTTTGCACGGTCAAAATACCGCGGCCGTTGAACCCGTAGTCACTGGGCAGGCTGGACCTCCTATACTTAATCCAGTTGCAGGAGGCGATGTTTTTGGTAAACAGGCGAGGCTTGTGTTTGCCGAGTTCCTTCCCTCTCTTTTAGTCTTTCCATTAATAGCACTCCAGTGTGGGGTTAACGATGATTAGTTGTGAGATCTTCTTGGTTTCTTTGTTTGTCACAGTACCCTCTTTGGTTGGGTTCGTTAATTTCCAGTGGCTTGTCCGATCTGGTCTACACTTGTGCCTGGAGAAGAGCGTGTCTTCTTATTACTCATTTTAGCATAATTTCTTCCATGGGGGCATGGGATAGCCTGATATTACTAGAGGAGTAAGATTTTTTATCAGAATAATAAACTTTGGTCTGTCTGAGCTTTAACGCTTTCTGTTTAGATGGCTGCCTTTAGGCCCACTAGAACAGTTTGTTTTTAGTACTGTGATCTTTATCCTTCTGTCAAGGTTGTGTCCTTTGTTAGAGGGGCTGTACCCCCTTTAACTAACTCTCGTGTATTTCCCAATAAGCGGCCCTACAGGTCTATACTTTGGCTTGGGGTACAGGAGGCTGAACTTCTATTCATTTCTCAGGCAACCAGCTATCACCAGGTTCGGTAGGTCTGTCACTTCTACCCGGAGCTCTTCCCACTCTTTTGCCACAGAGACGGGTTAGCCCTAATTTATATAGGCTGTCTCGGGGTAGCTCACCTGGTTTCGGGGTTTCAAACTAAAGGTCTCTTTGCTTGGGGGTACTGGCTAAATCATGATGCAAAAGGTACAAGATTTAATCTTTGTTTTTCAGGGCTTATATGGGTTATTTCATTTCTCTTTCAGCTTTCCCTTGCGGTACTTTTTCTATTGCTTTATGGCTGAACCTTTTCTGTCGCCCATACTAAGGTAAAAAAATGGTTTAATTTTTGGTGCTAATCTATGTTTCGTTATAAATATTGCTGGTTTAAGTTAGTAATTAAGCTAGCTGTTTGGCTCAGGGTGATCCAATTTGCATGGATGTCTTCTCGGTGTAAGTGAGGTGCTTAACTAACTCAGCCACGCCCTGGGTTTAATCCAAGTGCACCTTCCGGTACACTTACCATGTTACGACTTGCCTCCCCTTGTCAGTGCTTTGGTGTTAAAAATCTTTATTGCGTATCGACAGGGGAGAGTGACGGGCGGTGTGTACGCGCCTTAGAGCCGGGTTCAAAAGGATACTCTGTCTCCCTTTTACTACTAAATCCTCCTTCAAGCACTATTTCATGTTGCATATTCGTAGTGTTCTAAATAATAGAAAATGTAGCCCATTTCTTCCCACTTCGTGCGCTACACCTCGACCTGACGTTCTGGGTTGTGCCCATTCCGCTTACTTTTATTACCTTCACAGGGTAAGCTGGCGACGGCGGTATATAGGCTGGGATGGCTAGAAGTGGTGAGGTCTAACGGGGGTTATCGGTTCTAGAACAGGCTCCTCTAGGGGGGTCTAAGGCACCGTCAGGTCCTTTGGGTTTTAAGCTGATGCTCGTAGTACCCTGGCGGACATCGGACTGTATCTGGATATCTGGGTTTAGGGCTGAGCATAGTGGGGTATCTAATCCCAGTTTGTTTCTCAGCTTTCGTGGGGTCAGGTAAATTTTACTAAAGCTACTTTCGTTTAATTGGGCTTCGGACACCTAGAAGCGTATGACGGCCAAGGGGCCATTCGGCTTTATTTGTTGTGTTCCCCTTAACCACCCTTTACGCCGTTGTATTATCAACTAGGGCCTCTCGTTTAACCGCGGTGGCTGGCACGAGTTTTACCGGCCCTGTTAGCCCTGACTGAGTCGAGTTTTCACTCATGGCTTAATGTCTATCACTGCTGAATTCCCTTGGGGGTGTGGCTTGGCTAGGCGTCTTGGGCTAAAAAGTTTGTGCCTGATGCCCGCTCCTTGTCCCCGGGCAGGGGATTGAGGGCATGCTCACGGGGGTGCGGATACTTGCATGTGTAAGTCGGGTTAAAGCTGATAATAAGGTCAGGACCATGCCTTTGTGCATGCGGAGCTTTTCAGGGCTCATCTTAACATCTTCAGTGTCATGCTTTGCATTAAGCTACGCTAGC